TCGTGTTGTTGATTCCTAGGTGTAGTGCCTCTTCCCCTATGTGGCCTATTGGTACTGGTGGAGTAGGATTGACCTGTAAATACAGAACCTATAGGTGTAGCCTTTCGCTCAATACTAGAGTCGACAATTAAACCATAGCATCTGAGGTTACATTAATGGAGGATACACGACAGAAGGAATTGTTCTATTTCCAAACTTTACCTTCAACAAGCGTAGATTTTTTTTTAATTTTTATTTCTATCCCGATCTCAAATCATGTGTCTTTCTCGTAAGATTGAGAGCAATAAAAAAAAAGAATCAAATCGCACCATCTCTGTAATAGGTAAATGCCTCTTTTTCTCCTGAAGTTGTCGGAATTATTCGTAATAAAATATTGGCTATAATTGAAAAGGTCTTATCAATAAAATTTCCATTTATCCGCGATCTAGGCATAGGTAGCAATCCATTCTATAATTATTCTCATTACCTCTAGTGGTAAACCGATCCCACAAAGAAAAGAATTGTACAGTACGAAATAACATAAAAACAGATTCATTAATAAAAAAGATATGGGACCTTTATTTATATATTTATATTTATTCAAATTGTTCTTTTTTGACAGGAATCAAAAAAAAAAACAAAGAAATAAATATTGGAGTACGCTTCGATTTCATCCTAATGTAAATGGAGTAGTATACCAACAAAATAAAGTATTCAATTTCATTTAAGTTACAGATTATAATAACGAAAAGTTTTTTATTGAATTCTCATCCAATCCAAAGAAGAAAAAAAAAAAGGATCGAATAACCATTCTACGATGAAAAAACCCGCCTGTTTTATTTTGTATGCATAGGAGGTATACACTATACAATCAACTATATATATATATTATTATATATATATAATTTATATGAATATTTGTAATAGATCTGCAGGGTAGGGTTTGTTGTTGAGAGAGAACTCTAAAACTGGACTGGAAAGGAATTTGAGAATTCTTAAGATATGGAATCATAGTCTAAATAGAATCGTGATCTAAAGAGATCCATTAACCGAAGTGCAAAAATAGACCTATCAATCAGCTGATTCGTTATAATTTAGTGATTGCCTCCGGTACCGTTATAAAATAACAGAAAAAGAGGCGAAGTCTGGTTTGGTTTTGCAAACATGAATAGAATCTTTCTAACAGTTTTCTTATTTTCTATTTATCCGCATAACCTCAAAAGAAAGATATTTCTTTGACTTTGATGAAAATTTATATATTTTTCTAGTTAGAATTAGAATTGATTGGTCGTTCCTATCCAATAATCTACTAGTACCGGCTCGATATTCACTCGGTTTTTGGGTCATAATCATTATGTAGGAGAGATGGCCGAGTGGTTGAAGGCGTAGCATTGGAACTGCTATGTAGGCTTTTGTTTACCGAGGGTTCGAATCCCTCTCTTTCCGTACCTTCATCTAATTCACTGATCTTACTAACCAAAAGAGTAAAATAGCACTATATAAAATTATATTCCAAGACAACAGTTAGACCTTTCTTTGATATATATATTTTATTCCTAATTGTTGTGGCATGTAAAATACTGAAAGGAAAAGAGTAGACAAGGAATGAAAACCTACCTCTCGTTCTATGATACCTAAATGGGATAAAAATCCGGATCAAACCCTTATTTATCTTAACCTTAGGTTAATTTACTTCGACGAAAGGGATCAAAATTGTCCGAACCCTTGTGATTTTTTTTTTATTTTCGTTAGGTTTAGGTCTGGCGCGAATAATATTCTACGACTAGCAATTCATTTATTTTCAAACCGACCCATTTACTATCTATTATTTGATTGACTAATCCTTTATATTGGAATGGTTGAAGAGTCAAATGTTTTGGCATTTCGTCCTGAGAGGATGAATCGAAAGAATTTTGAATCAGAGCTCTAGAGTTTTGTTCATCCCTCGCCGTAATAATATCTCGGGGTTTGCAGCGATAACTTGGTATATCTACTATACGACCATTGACTAAAATATGTCTATGGTTAACTAATTGACGGGCTCCAGGAATAGTCGGAGCCATACCCAATCGAAAAAGGATGTTATCCAAGCGCATTTCAAGTAATTGGAGTAAAACCTGACCTGTTGACCCCTTGGCTTTACCGGCGATACGAACGTATTTAAGTAATTGTCGTTCTGTAAGACCATAATGAAAACGCAACTTTTGTTTTTCTTCTAGACGAATACGATATTGAGATTTTTTACCGGAACGTGATTGGTTTCTAAGATCACTTCCGGCTCTAGGCCTTTTATTAGTTAGTCCCGGTAAAGCTCCCAGGCGGCGTATTTTTTTGAAACGAGGTCCCCGGTAACGCGACATAAAGACTCCTTATTCTTATTTATATTGAATTCTTATTGATGAAATTTCATTTTACAGAATAAACCTAAACTAAAACTGAACTAAATAATAAATGAAGCGAAGTTTACGAAAGTAGTGTACTTGTACTCTAAATACTCTAAAGAATAATTAGATGAATAAATATCCAGACCTTTCTATTCTATATATATTATATATAAAGATTCTATATAGATAAAAGAGATTCTTTTCATGGCATAGTTAGAAGTTCCGATAAGATAAAAAATATATTTTTCACAATATTCTTTGATTTCGGATTTCAAAAGGGCATTCTCAATCATGTAAAAACTAGAAGAAAATAAATAGAGAAAAGCCGGCTATCGGAATCGAACCGATGACCATCGCATTACAAATGCGATGCTCTAACCTCTGAGCTAAGCAGGCTCACATAAGATAAATTCTACTGCATAGGGATTGTCATCTTAGCTATTAATTAATATACTTATTTGCATTCTTAGCGATTCCTATTAGCTAGTCATAATCATAATGAATATTACTATAGAAAAAATAAAATATAGAATTGAAAGGAAATATTCAATACTCATACTTACCATAGGCCATAGAATATAACGATAAATGAATATAACGATAAATCTATCGATATATAATTTATTTATTTTTCTCACATCACAATTATATAGCACAATTCTATAGTATAGCATTTAATATTAAAAAATATTAGATTCGATCTATTTTTAGATTAAATCATTTTCGTTTTTGCTTTCAAATGCTATTTTAAAGTCTTTTTATTACACTTCTTTATTTTATTCCATATCATACATATTTTATATTTCTATTTATAAATGGAATGATTTGGTCTAAATAATGAGACATTATTGCGCTTTGCTTCGTAAAGATGGAAGCTCAGACGAAAAAAAGAATCGACCGTTCAAGTATTCCAAATTGCGTGGGAAAAACGAGCAGAAGAGAGACATATATACGTGGTATATCTCCATCTATATTGAATTGCAGATACAGAAATGATAGAATCGTTTCTGATTGGACCAAATGTGGGTGCGGGTCTCCTATAGAAGATGAAAGAAGATAGCCAAGAAAAAAAAAGAGGATAAAAACTTTTTCGAGATAGGAATCAGTATTTAATGAATTCAACGGTTCCAGTAGAAATGAAATAAAAAAGAGAACAACATCTCAATAAAAATGAGATACTAATCTCAAAACAAAAAGGGGATATGGCGAAATTGGTAGACGCTGCGGACTTAATTGGATTGAGCCTTGGTATGGAAACCTACTAAGTGAGAACTTTCAAATTCAGAGAAACCCCGGAATTAATAAAAATGGGCAATCCTGAGCCAAATCCTATTTTACAAAAACAAACAAAGGCCCAGAAGGTGAAAAAAGGATAGGTGCAGAGACTCAATGGAAGCTGTTCTAACAAATGGAATTGACTGTGTTGCATTGGTAGAGGAATCCTTCCATTGAAACTTCCGAAAAGATGAAGGATATACGTATATACATACGTATACGTACTGAAATACTCTATCAAATGATTAATGACGACCTGAATCTGTATTTTTATATGAATTTATATGAAAAAGGGAAAAATTGTTGTGAATCGATTCTATATTGAAGAAAGAATCGAATATTCATTGATCAAAGCATTCACCACACAGTCTGATAGTTCTTTTGCAGAACTAATTAATCGGACGAGAATAAAGATAGAGTCCCATTCTACATGTCAATACCGGCAACAATGAAATTTATAGTAAGAGGAAAATCCGTTGACTTTAAAAATCGTGAGGGTTCAAGTCCCTCTATCCCCAAAAAGCCCATTCAACTCCTTAACTATTTATCTTATCCTTTTTTTCGTTAGTAGTTCAAAATTCGTTATCTTTCTTATTCACCCTACTCTTTTACAAACGGATCCGAGAGAAAAATTTGTCTCTTATGACAAGTCTTGTGATATATGATACATGTACAAATGACCGTCTTTGACCAAAGACTCCCCATTTGAACGAGTCATGGTCGATAGCATTATTCATACTGAAACTGACAAAGTCTTCCTTTTTTGAAGATCCAAGAAATTATAGCACCTGGATAATACCCTTTGAATTGACATAGACCTAAGTTATCTAGTAAAATGAGGATGCGGTATCGGGAATGGGAATGGTCGGGATAGCTCAGCTGGTAGAGCAGAGGACTGAAAATCCTCGTGTCACCAGTTCAAATCTGGTTCCTGGCACACGATTAATTTTTATGAGTCTCTTTTCCACAAATTACTTAATATAAATAGACATATATATTCATTAATAGTTTAGATCATATTACATACGTTTATCCGCCTCGGTCTTTAGAGAAATACCCCATCTATAAAATAGATGGGTAAAGTGTTTTTTATACAAAGTATGTAACAAAAATAATTATATTTTAGATTCTTTTTTTCTCTCTCGTTCAAAAATAAAGTTAATACCTAATACCTCATACGCATATACATATTCGAAAGGTTAAATTAGTTGTTAGCCTATCCATAATACAAACGAGACTTAAATTACTCTGTTTAATCTAGAACAGAACCTTGAATCTATGGAATTGTAGAAGTGAAAAAAAGTTTATTATTTTTCAATGAGCATCTTGTATTTCATAAAAATTGGGGGCAATATAATCCTT